ATGCATAAAAGTCTTTGTCCCAAGAAGTAACCCTCGAATTCCATCTGTTTTTTGGGTTTGGAAAAGTGTGGGTTTTCAAGAACGGGAATCCTATGATATGTTGGGAATCCTTTATGATAATCATCCACGCCTTAAACGTATTTTAATGCCTGAAAGTTGGATAGGCTGGCCTTTACGTAAAGATTATATTGCCCCCAATTTTTATGAAATACAAGATGCTTATTGAATGATAAGAAACTTATCTTCACGTCAAGAATGAAAAAAAAGCAATGTGAGTAGGTCGGATTCTATAAATAAAAAACTCAAATAAAACCTAACCCTTTTCCACCTATTTTTATAGGTGGGGTATTTCGCTAGACACCTAGAGATATAAGTTACATATGTGCACGATTTTTCCGATTCATTAATATCGATTCATATCAATTAATTTGTTAATTTCTAAAATGGATTAGATACCCATACAAATGAATCCTGTGCCAGGAACCAGATTTGAACTGGTGACACGAGGATTTTCAGTCCTCTGCTCTACCAACTGAGCTATCCCGACCACTGCCTACGCATCATCTACTCATTTTACTAGAAAACTGGGATCTATGTCAATGAAAAAGATGAAAGGGTATTACTTTGTATGTAAGTCTTAGTACGAGTAATGAGATGTATTGCAAATCATTCAACTGATTTGAGTACTCCTTGCTCAAAGCTATTCATGTATCATTTATATCACAAGACACTTTTGATAAGAGAAAAACTCGAAACCCCTTGTGGGGGAAGAACCCCCGTTTTTTTTGAATCGTTAACAAAAAAAAGAAGATAATTAGTTACAGAATCAAATGAGTTTTTTTGGGGATAGAGGGACTTGAACCCTCACGATTTATAAAGTCGACGGATTTTCCTCTTACTATAAATTTCATTGTTGTCTAGATTGACACGTAGAATGGGACTCTATCTTCATTCTCATCCGATGGATCGGTTCTTCACAAGATCTATCAGACTGTGGAGTAAATGCTTTCATTTAAGAAACGAATATTCGATTCTTTCTTCAACTTGGAATCGATTCAGAATAATTATTTTATTTGTTCATATTCATAAAATAACGATTCGGGTCGGCATAAATATCAATATTCTATTTACTATTTATAAATTATCAAAATGAAAAATAATATTTATAGGGAAGTACGTATGCCTATAGGTTTCTTCTTCATCCTTGTTCGAATTTATATGGACGAATTCTTATAACATATCACAACGCATGACAGTCAACTCCATTTGTTAGAACAGCTTCCATTGAGTCTCTGCACCTATCCTTTTTTTATGCTTACTTTTTGAAAGCAGGAGTTGGCTCAGGATTGCCCGTTTTTTTAATTCCAGGGTTTCTCTGAATTTGAAAATGATCACTTAGTAGGTTTCCATACTAAGGCTCAAACCAATTAAGTCCGTAGCGTCTACCGATTTCGCCATATCCCCCTTTTATGTATGCTTAAGATCTCAATATGATGTATTTTACTCGTTTTCTTTCATTTCTGGTAGTAGCGCATATTTGATATGGGCCAATCAGAAATAATTCTATCGTTTTTTTATCTTCAATTCAAGATAGACAGAGATCTAGCCCGCTATATATGAACTTTTCCCCGGAAAGTTAGAATACTCAAAGGGTCGATTCGCCTTTTTCTTCGTTTTCAAATCAAAGTATAGGAATGTCTCTAATCTGAATTGCATCTTTATCTAGCAGAATTCTTTTTTATTTATATAATTTATATAGTAGATAGTATAGTAGATAGTATGATAGGTCTATTTGATTTCCATTTTTTGTCTTTATACGTTATAATTGAGAAAAAAAGATAAATGTATTATTCTAATTGTTAGTGTTAGAATTATAATGGAATAAATATCATATCAAATTATAGATCGGTATAGTACTCTTTATCTTAAAGAGATACTCTGTCTACTGCAGTATAGATTTGGAATAAATTTAGATTATCTATTTTTTATCTAGTTAATAGCTAGTTAATAGCTAGTTTATGGAATTATTATGGTTTATCTTATGTATTATGTGAGCCCGCTTAGCTCAGAGGTTAGAGCATCGCATTTGTAATGCGATGGTCATCGGTTCGACTCCGATAGCCGGCTTTTCTATATTTGTTCTATTTTTTATATGATTCAAGTATAGGAGTAAAGACTAAAGACACCTTTCTTTTTTCAAAAGGTCGACGATTTTTTATGTCATAGACACTTCCAACTACAAATGAAAAGTCAACGAAAAAGAGAAATCTCGGCAGAACAACTCAACGGATCCTTTTTCATATTTTTTCTATTTAGAATTTATAATAGATATAAAAATCTACAACAAAACTTCAAATTAAAATAGTAACTAAACTCAGAAGAAATATATACAAGAATTCATTTTTCAATTAATGTAATGTATATTCTAGTAAATTCTAAATAATAAAATTTGAATAGTAAATTCTAAATAATAAAACTTGAAGAATTAGCTAAATGGAAATACGCACCTAAAACATTCAAATTCATTTTAATAAATCAAAATGAATTTTGAATACAAAAACAAAGAAGAACTTCGGATACGTACATCTTTAATCTAGTCGTTCTAGTATAATTACTAGAATACTTCAGGGGATTTCGCTTTATTTATCATTTAGTTCAGTTTTAATTTCTTTAATAAAAAAAATAAGGAGTCTTTATGTCGCGTTACCGAGGGCCTCGTTTCAAAAAAATACGACGTCTGGGGGTTTTACCAGGACTAACTAATAAAAAGCCTAGAGATCCTCGAAACCCATCACGTTCAGGGAAAAGATCGCAATATCGTATTCGTCTAGAAGAAAAACAAAAATTACGTTTTCATTATGGTATTACAGAACGACAATTACTTAAATACTTCTGTATCGCTAGAAAAGCCAAAGGGTCAACAGGTCAGGTTTTACTCCAACTACTTGAAATGCGTTTGGACAACATCCTTTTTCGATTGGGTATGGCTCCGACTATTCCTGGAGCCCGCCAATTAGTTAATCATAGACATATTTTAGTGAATGGTCGTATAGTAGATATACCAAGTTATCGTTGCAAACCCACTGATATTATTATGGCGAGGGATAAGCAAAAATCAAAAGTTCTCCTGCAACATTATCTGGATTCATCCCACAGCGAGGAATTGCCAAAACATTTGACTCTTAACCCCTTCCCATATAAAGGAATAGTCAATCAAATAATAGATAATAAGTGGGTCGGTTTGAAAATAAATGAATTGCTAGTCGTAGAATATTATTCCCGTCAGACTTAAGCCTGCCTTAAAGAAAAGTTTTCGGAAAAAATGAGCCCCCTCTTCTCCAAACGAAATTTATTTAAGATTAAGGTCCGGATTTTTCCCATTCATGTATCCTAAATCGGCCGAGATCTTGTCGACCTTATTCCATATTATTATTCCCTAATGTTACATATCGCAGCAATTCAATTAGAAATCGAAAATATATTGCTTGGTTGTTACGGCCAGCGAGGTTGGTGAGTTGTACGGAAAGAGAGGGATTCGAACCCTCGGTAAACTAAAGTCTACATAGCAGTTCCAATGCTACGCCTTTAACCACTCGGCCACCTTTCCTACACAACAATTATGACCCAGGAATTGAACGAATAGCGAGTTCTTTTTTTTTTGGGGGGGGGGGGTTGGCTAGGTACAATTCTAACTAAAAAAATATCCCATTTTTTATAAATTTTATAAAGATCTTTATGTTAATTCAAAGTTCGCGGATTAAAAGAAAAAAAATTGTCAAAGATGATGGTTCCGCCCTTTTTTGATATGATACGGGATTCAAGCAATGAATTGGAAGGAATCAACGGATTGGTCAGTTTCTGCTTTTTAGACTATTTAGAGACTAATGGATAACTTTCGATCCTGATTCCATCAAAATTCGAAAATGAATTTCTTTAAAAGTTTTCACCAAAAAAATCGATTATTTCAAAGGTCTCTTACAAATTAATGACTCATCCTGGGGCTATTTTTTTGTACGATTCTTTTTTCCTCCCTCTTTACATCATAATCAAATTATCATCAAAGTGAATCTATAGTAAAAATGCCTCAATTATTCAGAAAGAGGACTAGTTACGCCATTGGTATATTACAGGATGAATTCCAATATTGATTCTGGCAAAAAGGAAAAATTTGAGTCTTTGAATCCGGGTAGAAGTAGTAGTATAGGGTTCGTATGCTTACATTTTATTTGATATAAATATGTATGGAATTTTTTTTTTATGAATCTTTTTTATGCTATTTCGTATTGTACAATTCCTTTCGTTGTAGGATCATTCTCCCCTAGTAGGGGAAATAAAAATAATTTTAGAATGGATTGGTACCTATGCCTAGATCACGGATAAATGGAAATTTTATTGATAAGACTTTTTCAGTTGTGGCCAATATTTTATTACGAATAATTCCAACAACTTCAGGCGAAAAGGAGGCATTTACTTATTACAGAGATGGTGTGATTTGATTCTTTTTTTTTTACCCCACTTATGAGAAAGAAAAAATATTATTATTTTGATAGATTATTGAAAAAATCTACGCTTGTTGAAGGTGAAGTTTCTAATAGAAATAGAACAATTCCTTCTGTCGTGTCTCCCCGATTAATGCAGCCTCATATGCTTCCATTATCCATTTTAGTATTGAGCGAAAGGTTACACCTATCTAGGTTCTGTATTACAGGTCAATCCTACTCTACTAGTTCTAATAGGCAGCATAGGGGAAAAGCACTACACCTAGAAATCAACAAACAAGACGAAAGCTTTGTTAAAAAACTCCCCTTCCTTATTTGGGCTGGGACTTAAAAGAATGGTTGGGACAATAAATATCCATCTCGTTTGTACCTCGGATACGCATATAACCATCAAAGACTGTTGAAGTGACTAATTCCTGGAAATTAGGGGGCGTTGAGGACAAATAAATTGTTGGAGTTACCGTTTCTATCTAGTACCAACACGCTTGATGTTAAGAAAAG